CTCAACCCATGAACAATATGAGTCCGAAGCTTCTTTCGTAACTCCCGGAATTTCTTCGTAGTGACTCCGTTCCATGCCTCATTTCATAGGGAAGCCCAAAGTGGCTCTATTTCATTCTATTTCACTTCCTAGCACTTCCTATCATTTAATATCCATCCCTTTGGTCTTATTTACATAAGAGATGTCATTTATAGTCTATCTCTTTCTATATATGGAAAGTCAAGAAATTCTCATCGAAACATCGAGAAATTGTGCATATAGAAAACTCTAAAGAAAGAAAAAAAGGAGACCCATGCCATGATTTTCAAATCTTTTCTACTTAGTAGTCTAAGTTTCTCGATGAGGATAATTAATTCGGTCGTTGTGGTCGGACTCTATTATGGATTTCTGACCACATTCTCCATAGGTCCCTCTTAGATCTTCTTTCTCCAATCTTGGATTAGGGAAGAAGGAGATATTCGCGACTACTGGCGGTTTCATTATGGGGCAGCTCATGATCTTCATATCGATCTATTATCCACCTCTGCATCTATTCTTTCTTAGCTAAACGGGTGGAAGATCCATCCAATTTGGTTATATCATGGACTCGAAAAACGGATCTGAATGTGACTGAAATGCACGATCTTCACAGGTATCACTTTTCACGATACCTAAAAGATGGAATAGCGATTTTCGAAGCATTTCCTATAAGAGAATGGTTTCCATTACTTTGAGAAATGGATTCTATATCAAACTATAGCTATTGCATTAAAGAAGAAAAGAAACTAATAGAAGTCGAAGACGAGGAATGGTAGTGAATAGAGAGAAAGATTCTTCTGATTTTCTTGTTCCTGAAAATATTCTATCTATCTCCTAGACGCCGTAGAGAATTGAGAATTTTCATGTCTTTCAATTCTCGTACTCGTAATTGGAAAGTTACGGAAGGAGATCCATCATTTTGCAATGAAAACAACATAAAAAACTCTGGACAATTTCGAAATCAGGCCAAGCGTCTTAATACATATGCAAAAAAATTCATTATTGGCCCACCATTGATTAGAAGATTTAGCTTGTATGAATCGCTATTGGTTTGATACGAATAATGGCAGTCGTTTCAGTATGTTAAGGATACAGATGTATCCACAATTCATTTAGAGTTACTTAATAGCCTATTTCTTATACCATATCTCTATCCCGTGAAATTCTCGAGCCGAAAGATGGATGCATATGCTGTGTTTCATTTTGCTAAACGATATCAATTAAATGGTGTATCAATTCCATAAATTGGATATAGCAATAAATAAATCAGCAAAATTCTTTTATTTTAGATAGAAGAAACATTTCTTCTATCTAAAATAAAAGAATGTACCCTTCTATCCAAATCCAATTTGCATCGATAAAATAAATCCAAATTCCAGTAGTAGATGAATAATTGCAAATTTTTGTGTGTACGAGATTAGAATAACTTCAAAATAACTGACATAATTTTGTATTTTTCCTGATCAGAAAAATACAAGAAAAAGAAAGGAGGTAGAAAAATTTTTGGATTTATGGTTAAAGAAGAAAAAGAAGAAAACAGGGGTTCTGTTGAATTTCAAGTATTCAGTTTCACCAATAAGATACGGAGACTTGCTTCACATTTGGAATTACACAAAAAAGATTTTTCATCGGAAAGAGGTCTACGAAGACTTTTGGGAAAACGTCAACGTTTGCTAGCTTATTTGGCAAAGAAAAATAGAGTACGTTATAAGAAATTAATCAGTCAGTTGGATATTAGGGAGAAGTAATTTAATCGTTCGAATTTTTTTCTTATTTTATTAGTAGTCTTATAGTAGTCTTAGATTTTTCATTTTGATGAGCCTCGTTTTGAGGAATTCATGGAATAATCCATTTTCATGGAATAATGAATTAAGGAAGAAAGGATATGAGTCTACCGCTTACAAGAAAAGATCTCATGATAGTCAATATGGGCCCTCACCACCCATCAATGCATGGTGTTCTTCGACTGATCGTTACTCTCGATGGTGAAGATGTTATTGATTGTGAACCCATATTAGGGTATTTACACAGAGGAATGGAAAAAATCGCGGAAAACCGAACTATTATACAATACTTACCTTAGGAGGGAGATAGAAAGAGAGAGATGGTAGAAAAGGGAGAGAGATGGTAGAAGGAGATAGGAAGGGGAATAAGGGGCTCTTTAGGCAGGAGACAGGGGAATTAAGAAAGAAAAAAGAATAAGAACACGGATACATAACATAAAAAAAAGAATAAATAAGACGATATTCGCCCTCCCCCTACATATTTAATTTCTTCTCCTATACAAAAACCAGCAAGACCTACCCCATTGGTAATTCCATCAATGACACCCTTATCGAAAAACTGCGTTAGTTCGGTTAATCCTCTTATACCCAGGGTAAAGACCCTAGTATAGAAAATATCTATATAACCGCGATTATATGACCAACTGTATATCTTTTTTTTTACTTGATCCAAAAAATACTTTTTCGGACTCTCTTTTACAAGGGAATTTTTTAAATATAAATTCTGAAAAAAAGAATAAGCAGATCCATAGAAGATATATGCTATGAATAGACCAAACATAGCTAGACTTACAGAAGAAATTGCATTAGTGATAAATTCATATGAATTTATGGAAGAATTAGAACTTTCCTGGAAAAAGCTTATTGAGGGAGTTAACCACTTTGATAATATGGTTAACTCCGCTATTCCATTATCCATTACTCCATTATCAAAATGGATTCCTATGGATCCAATGAACAAAGTAAAAAGCAGTAATATAAAAAGAGGGAATAGCATAGTATTTCCCGTTTCATGAGGATAGACAAAAGTGTTTTTAACCCCAAAGGAAGTACTAAAGGACCCTATCCTATTTCTTGTATTACCATGAATTTTGGATATATTTTGTGAAAAAAAAGAAACTCCACTCTTCGTTGTTGATAAAATGAAATCTCTATTCACTCCTTTGGGTATCCTTTTTCCCCATAAGGATATTGAATACAACGAGCCCTCTTTAGTGCTACTGTAATTTTGAAAATGAACACGCAGGTACCCATCAAAAGTAAGTAAATATATCCGAAACATATAAAACGCAGTTAATCCTGCAGTAAAAGAGGCTATTATTCCAAAAAAGGGTGAATACAACCAACTATTACTAAGGATTTCATCTTTGGACCAGAAGCAAGCAAGAGGTGGAATACCACAAAGAGAAAGCGTACCCCATAAAAAAGTAGTTCTTGTAATTGGAACGTATTTTCTTAAACCACCCATAAGAACCATATTCTGACTTTTATCTGGTGAATATCCAACAAGAGGTTCCATTGAATGAATAACGGATCCGGATCCCAAGAACAATAAAGCTTTCGAATAAGCATGAGTGATCAAATGGAATAAAGCAGCTTGATAAGAACCTATACCTAGAGCTAACATCATATAACCCAATTGAGACATTGTAGAATAGGCTAAGCTTCTTTTAATATCTCTCTGAGCAAGAGCTAAAGTAGCTCCTAAGAAGAGTGTTATTGTACCTACTAAAGAAATGAAACTCATTATTAAAGGTAGGGATATGAAAAGAGGAAGAAGTCGAGCTAGAAGAAAAATCCCCGCAGCAACCATAGTTGCTGCGTGTATAAGAGCCGAAATGGGAGTGGGTCCTTCCATAGCATCGGGTAACCATACGTGAAGAGGGAATTGTGCAGATTTTGCAACTGCACCAAGGAATAATAAAAAAGCACACAAAGTAGTAAGTAAGGAATTAATCCCATTATTAGGAATCCAGTTATTAGCTATTTTGAACAAATCCCGAAACTCTAAACTACCTGTTATCCAAAAAAAACCTAAAATTCCTAATAACAGACCAAAATCCCCTACACGATTAGTTACAAAAGCTTTTTGACAAGCACTCGCTGCAATTGGCCGTGTAAACCAAAAGCCTATCAATAAATAGGAACACATTCCCACAAGTTCCCAAAAAAAATAAATTTGTATCAAATTGGAACTAGTAACCAATCCCAACATGGAAGTATTGAAAAAACTTATATAAACAAAAAATCTCAAATATCCTTCATCGTGAGACATATAATCGTCACTATAAATAAGAACGAGGATTCCTACTGTAGTAATTAGTATTAACATAATAGAAGTAAGCGGGTCGATCAAGTATCCAAATTCTAAGGAAAAATCATTATTGACGGTCCAAGACCATAGATATTGATAGATAGAACTTCCATTTATTTGTTGAATAGATAGGTGAACTGAGAATACCATAGCTATACTTAAGAGTAAAACACTAGGAAAAGCCCATATGCGACGAAGATTTTTTGTTGCTGTCGGAATAAGAATAAGTCCAAACCCCATTGACATAATAACTGGAAGTGGGAGAAGAGGGATTACCCATGCATATTGATATGTATGTTCCATAAGAAAAGAAATGGAAATTTTTACTTCAATTTTTTTATAAAATAAAATTGTTTCCGATTCACCAAACCAATTCTTATCTCTTTCTGAAGGAATAAAAAAAAAAAAAAGAATAAGACAAAATACTGGAATTCTTCATTTTTCCAAATTTCTCTCATTGAAATAATCAAAAATGAAGAATGGGTTTACTTGGTTAAATTCAAAAAGTTAATCAAATAACTTTGTTACTTAGTTATTATCTAAAGAAGGATATTTATTAAAATATAAAAAAGGATTGAATCATTTTACTTTCTATTCATTTTTTTATTCATTTTTGTATTTCTTTCTATTACAATGAAGATGAAGCAACTCTCATGTTTCGTAACTGATTGATTGAATTCCAATGAAAACCTATGTTTATAGGAAATTCTCGAATATTCCTTACTTCATATAGAACTGAAATCCTAATGACTAGAATTACCTAAGTTTTAGAATGTCTTGTTTAAGAGACTAACTATTTTTTTTTGTTTTGATTGGAATTCAATTATGGAATACCATTCTGAACTTAATTAACTATTTGAATTTTCCCTTCCTTTTATCCCCCCATCTTATATGGGGGATAGACCCCCGTACCATATATCTATATATGAATTATACTTGATATATAAATTGATTTAAATAGAAAACCTTTGTATATATTCTATATTATTAAAACAAAATCCAAAATATATATGAAAAATATGCTAAATGAAAAATATGCTAAAAAATTCTTGTCTTATCCGCATTAGAGAAAATGAAATAAAAAAGAATTCAGAATTTCAGTTCAGTATCTAAGTATAAATACTAAGAAAAAGCAGAAAGAAGGATTGATTTGCGGCAATAGATGTCTTTCACATACAACTAGAAAAAAGTAATCTCCTTTTTAAATGGCAGTTCCAAAAAAACGTACTTCGATGTCAAAAAAGCGTATTCGTAAAAATCTTTGGAAGAAAAAGACTTATTTTTCCATAGTACAATCTTATTCTTTAGCAAAATCAAGATCATTTTCCAGCGGCAGCAAGCATCCAAAACCAAAGGGTTTTTCTGGGCAACAAACAAATAATCTGGTTTTGGAATAATTTGAATTGACCTATCCAAAAGAAATTCCAATTATTTAATATGAATAATTCGGATTAATTAATGAATGTACTTTTATGTGTCGAATTCCTCGGTACAATATTCTTAGAACTAACCCCTCTGATATATAGAACAAAAGTTTTTGCTATACTGTGTCCTAAGTATTCTTTTCCTATCAACGAACTTTTCATAATAGAATCCTCATAATAAAATATGAGGATTCTATTATGAAAAGTAGAGTATTCTTGCAATAGGACTTACAACTTCTACCTATCTTATCCAAAATCCACAAATAAATTGGTTTAGGCTTGGTAAATCGTATTAATAAGAGAATAAAGGCTTTCATTCTAGAAATTTTGCTAAAATCCAAAATTCTTTGTATTTAATGATGAAATTCTAGAAATTCTAATGGATAGATAGAAAAGGTTTTTTGGATTTTGTCCATTGCATTGAAAGATTTGAAATAATTTCAATGAGAAACTAATTAGAAAAAAATTAGTTCTATATTGCAACTGAGAAAAAACAGTTCCAACTGTTTCAAGCTTTGTTTCTATTGAGCAAAGCAAGAGTTTTTTGTTAAAAAAATCCGCAACGATACTACCAAACGAAGTCTATTTTAATGAAGATTCTAATGTTCCTAAATTCTATGGACTCTCCCAATCTCGACGATTTGCCAGAGAATAACTATTATTCTTTTAAGTTCCCTATTATTTCAAGTTAGCCGCCATGGTGAAATTGGTAGACACGCTGCTCTTAGGAAGCAGTGCTCAAGCATCTCGGTTCGAGTCCGAGTGGCGGCATTCTCGAAAAAGAATACAATAGATTAGAAAATGGATTCAATTCGAAATTTCCTATTTTGTAATGGGACCTTCTCCTTATGCTATTTGCAACTTTAGAACATATACTAACTCATATCTCTTTCTCAACTATTTCAATTGTGATTACGATTCATTTGATAACCTTATTAGTTCGTGAACTTGGGGGATTACATGATTCGTCAGAAAAAGGAATGATAGCAACTTTTTTATCTATAACAGGATTCTTAGTTTCTCGTTGGGCTTCTTCGGGACATTTTCCATTAAGTAATTTATATGAGTCATTGATCTTCCTTTCATGGGCTCTGTATATTCTTCATACGATTCCTAAGATACAGAACTCTAAAAATGATTTAAGCACAATAACTACGCCAAGTACTATTTTAACGCAAGGCTTTGCCACGTCGGGTCTTTTAACTGAAATGCATCAATCCACAATACTAGTACCTGCTCTACAATCTCAGTGGTTAATGATGCATGTCAGTATGATGTTACTAAGCTATGCAACTCTTTTGTGCGGATCCTTATTATCCGCCGCTCTTCTAATCATTAAATTTCGAAAGAATTTCGATTTCTTTTCTAAAAAGAAAAAAAATGTTTTACTTAAAACATTTTTCTTTAGTGAGTTTAGTGAGATTGAATATTTCTATGCAAAAAGAAGTGCTTTAAAAAACACCTCTTTTCCTTCATTTTCAAATTATTACAAATATCAATTAACTGAGCGTTTGGATTCTTGGAGTTATCGTGTCATTAGCCTAGGGTTTACCCTTTTAACCATAGGTATTCTTTGTGGAGCAGTATGGGCTAATGAGGCGTGGGGATCCTATTGGAATTGGGATCCTAAGGAAACTTGGGCATTTATTACTTGGACCATATTCGCAATTTATTTACATAGTAGAACAAATCCAAATTGGAAGGGTACGAATTCCGCACTTGTAGCTTCAATAGGATTTCTTATAATTTGGATCTGCTATTTTGGTATCAATCTATTAGGAATAGGTTTACATAGTTATGGTTCATTTACATTACCATCTAAATGATTACATAACATAAAACCTTCATGAAATGAAAGTTTTTCCATTTTTGTTTGATTTGAGAACCCCTTGAACGCCTTCTCAAAGGGTTCTCAAAAATTCGAGATATATCTAATTAGACTTAGACTTTTTTACTTTTTTCTGAATTATTTGGTTTTTCCACTATGGAATATAGAGTATAGAGCGGACTAGTTAAAAAAAAAATCCTATTTAGGATAATAATTGGATAAGAGAGCCTCTACCCTGTCAACGGATAGCGAGAGAACAAAATCTGGATAAATACCAATTCCTATTACTGGTAAAAAGATACAGATTAAAAGAAAGAGTTCTCGCGGTCCAGAATCCACAAAATTTGCGTTTGGAACATGAAATAGCTTGTATCCATAGAACATCTGGCGTAACATAGATAATAAATAAATAGGAGTTAATATCATTCCAATTGCCATTACAAAAGTAATTAGCATTTTTGGCATTAACAGAAATTTGGGACTAGTAATTAGTCCAAAAAATACTACTAATTCTGCAACAAAACCGCTCATTCCTGGTAAGGCAAGAGAAGCCATTGAAAAGCTACTAAACATGGTAAAAATTTTCGGCATTGGGATAGATATCCCCCCCAGTTCTTCGAGATAAACAAGACGCATTCTATCACAAGCCGTTCCCGCCAAGAAAAAAAGTGTAGCACCAATAAATCCATGGGATAGTATTTGTAAAATAGCTCCATTGAGTCCAATGTTGGTTATGGAACCAATTCCTATAATTATGAAACCCATGTGAGATACGGAGGAATAGGCTATTCTTTTTTTGAAATTTCGTTGACCAAGAGAAGTTGAAGCTGCATAGATTATTTGCATCGCTCCTATTATTACCAACCAGGGGGAAAATAGATAATGAGCATGAGGTAACAATTCCATATTGATCCGAATCAATCCGTATGCTCCCATCTTTAATAGGATTCCCGCTAAAAGCATACATGTACTGTAATGCGCTTCCCCATGGGTATCTGGTAACCACGTATGTAGGGGTATAATTGGCAATTTGACAGCATAAGCAATAAGGAAGCCCAAATAAAATAGTATTTCCAATGTTGCAGGGTATGATCGATTAATTAATCTTTCCAAATCTAATCTTGGTTCGTTGGAACCATATAAGCCCATACCTAGAACTCCGATTAAGAAAAAAATGGAACCGCCTGCAGTATACAAAATAAACTTTGTAGCTGAATACAGACGCCTCTTTCCCCCCCACATGGATAAAAGTAAGTAAACAGGAATTAATTCTAACTCCCACATGATAAAAAAAAGTAAAAGGTCTCGCGAAGAAAATAATCCTATTTGACCACTATACATTGCTAGCATCAGGAAATAGAATAATCGCGAATTCCGGGTAACCGGCCAAGCTGCTAAAGTAGCTAAAGTAGTGATAAATCCTGTCAATAAAATAGATCCTAATGAAAGTCCATCGATTCCCAATCTCCAGTGGAAATCAAAGACATCTATCCATTTAGAATCCTCCTTTAATTGGATTAAGGGATCCTCCAATTGGAAATGATAACAGAATGCATAAGTCATTAGAAGGAATTCTAATAAACAAATAGATATAGTATACCACCTAACGATTTTGTTTCCCCTATGAGGTAAAAAGAAAATTAATGAACCTGCAAATATCGGCAAAACAACAAGTATTGTTAACCAAGGAAAATAACTCATGATAAAGTGATAAAGACAAGATACGTTTTGACCAGAAAAGCCCGTGCTCGCTTATTTCGAGCACAGGCTTCTTCGGTAAAGAGGAATCAGACGATTCAAGTGGAGTTTTTTGTAACGTATCAATAAGATAGAGCCATGCTGCGGGTTGTTTCAGGCCCTAAATAAACGCGGACACTTAAAAAATCTGTTGGGCAGGCAGATTCGCATCTCTTACAACCCACACAATCTTCGGTTCTCGGGGCAGAAGCAATTTGCTTGGCTTTACACCCATCCCAGGGTATCATTTCTAATACATCTGTTGGACAAGCTCGTACACATTGAGTGCATCCTATACATGTATCATAAATTTTTACGGAATGTGACATTGGATCTATAAATTTTCCTTTTCAACATAAAAATTTTCGATCTGGTAAAAATGAAATTAGTACTATATGAGTCATATGTATTGTAGGCACCAGACGAAGCAATGGTTTATCCAAACTTCAACAAATAAATAATGCAATATATTTCTTAATCCGTTTGTGAGAAAGCGTGAAAAGAGCCAAGAGACTTGAATTTTGGGCTTCAACAATCATAATTATACGAATTGTACATACGAATTCGAACTAGCCAATAAATTGGCTATCGTCTTTTCAATATAAATTATTGCAATATTCAAATTGCAATATCAATGAATTGCAAAAATTCAATAAGTAAAAAAGAATACTATACAATAACCTACTCAAAAAATAGATATTCTAAAATAATAAAATAATAAGAAAATAGTATTCGATTTCTATTCATCTTAATATTTGAATTTTATATTATCATTATATGTGCGCCTTTGTTTATTTGTTTAGAGGATTCTATGTCTAATTATTCAAAAGTCTAATTATTCAAAAAATTAGATTGATTGATACGAGTTGATTTCCTGTTACGATGGATGGAAGAAAGAATGGATAGTCCAATAGCTGCTTCAGCAGCCGCAAGGGCTATAACAAAAATTGCGAAAATGTCTCCTTTTAATTGGCGACTATCAAATAGATCAGAAAATGTTACGAGATTTAGATTAATTGAATTCAGTATAAGTTCAAGACATATTAGAGCTCTAACCATGTTTCGGCTTGTGATCAATCCATAGATACCAATCGAAAATAAATAGACACTCAAAAAAAGTACATGCTCAAACATCATTAACTAACTCCTTATCAATCTCGATTCATTTCAATATGAGGACAAGAATTGAACCGATTCAATTAATTAGAATAGAACAATTACACAACAAAAGAGAAAAGAAGGTATTTGTTGGCAGTAGATGGGTTTTACTAAATCAAAATTGTGATTCTTTAGTTATTTATTTTAGTTACTTATTTTAGATTTGAAATTCTAAGAATTTTGACTCATTCTAAGTATTTCTTATTGCCGAGCCATAGTAATTGCACCTATTAAAGAAACTAGAAGAATTATGGAAATGAGTTCAAACGGAAGATAAAAATCAGTTGCTAAATGAATCCCAATTTGTTGAACGTTATTTATGAGACCCTGTTCTACTATTTGGTTTGATCTTGTAGTCCAAAGAATTCCATACCATGACGTATCTGGGATAGTAGTCATTAGTGAAAAAAGAATAGTTATACAAACGAGTGAAGTGAACCCATCTCCAATAGTCCAATAATTCTTATTTTTAGACCATTCTGAGCCATCTATGAACATTACGGCAAATATGATCAAGACATTTATGGCTCCCACATAAATAAGAAGTTGTGCGACAGCTACAAAGTAGGAATTCAATAAAATATAGAATAAGGATATACAAATAAGAACTAATCCCAGCGAAAAGGCAGAATAAATTGGGTTGGTAAGTAATACTACTCCTATGCCCCCTAGTAGAAGAAAAAATTCCCCAAATAGCACAAGAATCTCATGTATTGGTCCAGGTAAATCCATTATGGATAAGAATAAATTAATAGTATAAAATTTTTCATGAACTGACTAAAACTAAAAGATTCAAGGAAGGAAAAAGGGATTAGGATATTTTTTGTATATAAGTTGTATAGTTAGAAATCACATCACGAAAATCTACTCTCATTTTAAATCAGGAATAATTTGCAATAAGCAGTAGTTATTCGTTTTTCTTTATAGTTAGTAAAGAACTATTGGATTTTTCTAACAAAAAAGAAAAATCCTAGTAATTAGTAATCGTTCTTGAATTCAAAGATTTTTCTTCGTCTATTTTACTTTGAGTCGAATTCCTAATTGTTTGAATTGTGTAATCTCCCATTATGGAGATTGGTAACCGACTCAAAGCAATTTGATTGTAATTCAATTCATGACGATCATAAGTAGAAAGTTCATATTCTTCAGTCATTGATAAACAGCTTGTCGGACAGTACTCAACACAATTACCACAAAATATACAAACTCCAAAATCAATACTATAATTAAGCAATTGTTTCCTTTTAATATCCTTTTCAAATCTCCAATCCACAAGGGGTAGATCTATCGGGCATACGCGAACACATACTTCACAAGCAATACATTTATCAAATTCAAAGTGGATTCGCCCCCGGAAACGCTCCGATGTAATTGATTTTTCATAAGGGTAGTGAATCGTTATAGGTAAACGATTTGTGTGGGATAAGGTAATTATGAAACTTTGACCAATGTACCTTGCAGCGCGTATTGTTTGTTGACCATAACTCATGAACCCAGTTACCATAGGGAACATATTATAAATATCTATGAAAAAGGTATGTTTCTTTCTCTTGTTTGAGAGAATTTTTGTGTTGAAAATATTCTTACTATTATTGTATTATCTTATTTATAGTGAAAATTATCTTATTTATAGTGAAACAAGTTGGGAAGAAGTTGTTAATAAGAGATTGCCCAGGGAAATAGGTAAAAGAAATTTCCATCCAAGATTTAATAACTGATCCATTCTCATCCTGGGTAAAGTCCATCTTATTGTGATAGAAATGAAGAGAAATAAATAAGCTTTAGTTAATGTAATAAAGATACCCATTGTCATTTCCAAAATTCCAACCATTTTATTCATTTGGAAAAATCCAAAAAAGGATATATAGGGAATAGATAAATTCCACCCGCCTAAGTAGAGAACTGTTACAAATAAAGAGGAAACTAATAAATTTAGGTAAGAAACAAGATAAAATAAACCATATTTGATACCGGAATATTCGGTTTGATAACCTGCTACTAATTCTTCCTCTGCTTCTGGTAAATCAAAGGGTAATCTTTCACATTCTGCCAAAGAAGAAATTAGAAAAACCAGAAAACCTATAGGCTGACGCCAAAGATTCCATCCAAAAAAACCATATTTTGACTGTGCTTCAACTATATCAACTGTACTTGAACTGTTAGATAATCATAGTCGATGATAACATCACAGTTCCCACCGCTATTCCAAAACCGTACATGAAACCTTAGCTTCATACGGCTTCTCTATGATCAGAAAAAAGGAAAGGGTTGTTTCATTTCGGTATTATCCCCCTGGGCATAGATAGAATTAGGTAAGATAAAATCGATTGGAAAGTCCTAAATTAGACCAAAGGAATTCCGTCTGCTAGAATAAGAAAAAGCGCTTCCGAATTGATCTCGTCCTTTATAATATAATGAGAATTTTTCTTTGTTCAGCAATAACTTAATCTTGGAATAAAACACTCGTTATAGCAATTAATAAATGAAAAGAATTGGGCATTAGTTCATGAGGAATTCTGTATGAATATGAATAGAGGAAGGAAAGAATAAATAAAGATCTTTTTTTTGTATTGCATTCCATATCTTTTGTCCTATTCTTCTTTCCCCCGGGAGGGGTACTTAAAAAGAAAAAAGGAATAAAGGGTTAATTCGTTCTTGATAGCCATTTCCTTAACAAGTGAATGGGAACATACTCTGGATCGGAATCCGAAGAAAGTACTACTTGATCATTTCTACCAATTTCAAGTCCTTATTATGATTCCTTTTATGAGGAAAAATCTCTAATGCCTTAGATTTCCTCATTACTAATCCTTTATGTACTTTAGTGTTCCTAACCCCTCACTAACTTTTGATGGATTCCTCTTATGATTATAAGTTATAGTAATAACTAGGAATATTCTAGTAATGGAATTCCATATCGCGAATCCTTTATTTTTGCCCGCTTCAAGATATGATGACTAATCAAAAAATCTCAACCTTGGGGTAAAGAGTTTACACTGCTTATGTTTACTTCAACTTTTTTCTTGTACGTAGGAAATGAGATTTTTTCTTTTTACTACAAATTAATAAGCTGTTTTGTTTCACTCATATAGCTATCTAGTTTAACTTACCAACCCGAATATAGAATAAGAAAAGGAAGATAAATATTCAATGGATTTTAGAGGAAAAAGATCCTATTTTAACGAATCACACGTAGAGATATTGCTAGCACACAAAAAGTTAATGGTATTTCATAACTAATAGATTGAGCAGCAGCTCGTAGACCGCCTAAAAAAGAATATTTATTATTTGAGCTATATCCTGCCATAAGAAGACCAATAGGAGCAATACTTGAAATGGCAATCCATAAAAAAACACCAATACTAAGATCGGCTAAAACAAAACGATATCCTAAAGGGATAACTAAAAAACTTAATAAAATTGATATGACTGCTATAGAGGGTCCAATGCTAAATAAAGGAATATCTCCTCGGGATGGCAGGATATCCTCCTTAAAAAGTAGCTTAGTTCCATCGGCTATAGCTTGAAGCAGTCCCAGGGGGCCAGCATATTCAGGACCAATACGTTGTTGTATCGATGCGGATATTTCTCTTTCTAACCACACAATTACCAGTACTTCTATTGTGATTCCCAGTAGGAGGGTCAAAATAGGTAGAATCCATATCAGTCCATAGACTTCTTTTAATAATTCCGATTTCGAAAAAGAATTGATAGTTTCTACCTCTACCCTATCTATTATCATTTCAACGATCAACTTCCCCCATAATGATATCTATACTACCTAATATCGTCATGATATCAGCCAATTTCATTTTTTTAACTAGTTGAGGAAGAATTTGCAAATTAATAAAACCAGGTGGACGAATTTTCCATCTCCAGGGGAAAAGACTATCATCTCCTACCAGATAAATTCCTAATTCACCTTTTGGAGCTTCCACTCTTACATAAAGCTCTTGCTTTGACAATTCAAAATTGGGCGAAGGTTTTTTACCAAGAAATCGATATTCAAAATCATTCCATTCGGAATTCTTTGCTTTCTTAAAGCGTCGGACTTCTAAATTCTCATAAGGACCCCCAGGAATTTTCTCTACAGCCTGTTGAATAATTTTGATGGATTCCCTCATTTCACCCATTCGTACTAAATAGCGAGCTAATGAATCCCCTTCTTTTTGCCATTGGATTTTCCAATCAAATTGGTTGTAAGACTCATAAGGATCAACTTTACGAAGATCCCATTGTATTCCAGAAGCTCGTAACATCGGTCCCGATAAGCCCCAATTTACTGCTTCTTCTCCGCTAATAAAACCGACTCCTTCAACTCGTTCTATAAAAATGGGATTCTGTGTAATAAGTTGTTGATATTCAACAACTCCTCGTAAAAAATAATCACAGAAATCTAAACATTTATCGATCCATCCATAAGGTAGATCGGCGGCTACTCCTCCGATGCGAAAGTAATTATGCATCATTCGCATACCTGTAGCAGCTTCAAATAGATCGTATATCAATTCTCTCTCTCTAAAAATATAGAAAAAAGGAGTCTGTGCGCCGAGATCTGCCATAAAAGGTCCAAGCCATAACAAGTGAGAAGCTATACGGCTCAACTCTAACATAATTACCCTAATATAGCTGGCTCTTTGGGGTATTTGAATATTCTCCAAGAATTCTGGTGCATTTACCGTTATTGCTTCTGTAAACATAGTAGCTAAATAATCCCACCGTGTTACATAAGGTAAG